ACGTATAGGAAGTTTTCTCCTCGTACGGCTCGAGAAAAAATGATTCGAAGTTCTCTCTATATCTATATATAGAATTCTAATGAATGGCAAAAAGGTCCATAAAATGAATTAGACTATGATTTCACTCGTTTTTTTCTTCGTCCCTCCTAAAAAAAATCATTTGTACTCATAACTCAAGTTGTATAATTCTCAAAAATAGCTCAAAGGAAAATCTTTAGGCAATTTCATTTATTGAGTAGTCTTTAACCCCTTTTTGTTTGTCTCATTGAAAATCTATTTTGATTCTTTATTTTGATCCAGTTATTGAGACAATTAAAACGGTGTTTCCTTGTTTCGGGATCCTTTCTCTTTGTTTTAAATCATTGGGTTTAGACATTACTTCGGTGTTTCTCAATCTTTTCAAAATGGTAGCAACATACCCCTTTTGTGATTTCTTTCTACCAAAGAATCATACGAACGGTTGATTCTCGGGTGATACACTTTGGATCAAAAGAGTTTTCTCAATTCCAACAAATTTTCTTTTTAAATTGAAACTTGCCGAAATCGGATCCTTTCGATTTCTATATCGAAGATCTACTTACGAAGTTGTTTCAATTTATTGATTGGCATTAACCCTAGATCTTTGCCCCCGAGAAATGAATTAATACTTTCTACTCGAGCTCCATCATGTACTATGTTTATTTACATTACAACCCAACAAAAAAGAGGGGTTATAGTGCAACAATAGTGCAACAAATGATGTCGAGCCAAGAGCACTTTCATTCCTATATAAAATGGTGGATGTAAGACTAAGAATCCACACCGGATCGCGTCCTTCAAGTCGCACGTTGCTTTCTACCACATCGTTTCAAACGAAGTTTTACCATAACATTCCTCTAATTTGTAACCCGTATGGAATTGATTCAATTGTGGAATCATGAATAGTCATTGGTTCAGCCGTCCATAGACATAGTAATCTATCCCTTTTTATTCTATACATAGATGATCCAAATTTTTCTGAAAAATCTGATTAAAAAAAAAACAAATTAACAGAAATATCTAAGAGAAATATGGAAATACTAATATAAAATAAATATAAATAATACGAATAAATGCATTCTTTTTGAATCTTGTATCTTCAAGTGACTCGATAGGCTAGGGCTAGATTTAGATTGACATTGACCCAACCCTAACTTCTTCAAATATCAAAGATTCCACTCCCAAGGAATCAGTAAAAATCTTTCTAATTGAAAAAGTTTCCTATTTCTACATCATTATTTGAATAAAGTTTGACAGTAAATACTACATTTGATCATCAAAGAGAAATCTCTCTTTCTTTTCGAATTGATTCATCAATAATTTAAAGCAGATAACTAGATCGAACAAGAAATTCAATTTCTTTTTTTTTTTGTGATATAGCTAAAAAAGACTGATGTAAGGTAAGAGTTAGGTTCTTTGGATTCTGATTTTATCAATCAGATGGACAAAAAGAGGGTTTTCATATCAGATAGACCGAACAACTGTTACTGTTATGGATATTCTATGTTAAAAATTTCCATTTTCACATTGAAGCAATTACAATTCTTTTTCACAAAAACCGAAAGACTGCTATCACTGAAATACAACGAAATCAAACAATACATACATAGAAGCTAAGCATTTCCTCATTTATATGTATTTTCCTATTTTGTTTAACCTGGGGTTAAGTAATCTTTCTGCAATTTTGTCATTCAAGTGAATAAAATGTATGAGTCACCCCGTCTCAATTGTTAGATTAGATAGATTTACAATTATTCATTAAAGCCAAACACCAAATCCCTAAAAAGTTCAAAAAAAATACATTGGTTACATATGTAACTTGATTCTTTGTTAATGTGATTCGAATAGACACAGAGATTGAAATTCATAAATATCTTTGGTTGCTGATTAACGGTCATCTACTCCCCGAATTCAATGGAAATGATGATTCATAAATCTCAAAAAGATCTCTTTTTATGGAATATGAACTATCTCTTGTCTAGGGACAAAGACAAACAAGTCCAGATTACATCCTTGCTACTATTTCTTATTTTACCCTAACGCAGCCTTAAGAGATGTAATCTCATTGAGTGAATTTAATTAGTTAGTACCAAGAGCCCCCTCTTACTCTTATTTAGAATTCAGGGATCCGCAGAACATTAAGATTAATAATTTGGGATACCTCATTTAAGTTTAAGGGGTAGGGAAAAATAAATAGGAAAAATAGGCCCCTTCGCATTTTGATTCAAAATAAATCATTGAAAATTCAATATAGAGATGAGACCTAAGGTTTTTCTAAGTAACTAACTTCCTTCAATATGAGGGGATGGGTATATGATGAAAAGCCCGCCCTACCCCTTTTGAATTCAAACTTTTGTGATCTATGTTACCATCTTACCTGGATCACAAATATATTCAGTTACATTTGCGTGTCATTTGCACTCAATTCCATTCAGTTTGTTGTGAAAAAAAGATATGATTCTTCTCTGAATCATTAAAAATAAAAAAAAAAAGAATCACATTCTATGACTAATATATACCTTTAAACAGAAGGTTGTTTAAAAAGGAATCTTTATTCTGATAGAATGGATACGCTCTGGGACGGAAGGATTCGAACCTCCGAATAGCGGGACCAAAACCCGTTGCCTTACCACTTGGCGACGCCCCATTTAGATTTCTATTCGACACTAATAAAGACTAATATTGGTGTTGCGTATTCGTCAATTCCAGTCCAAATATCTATAGAAAATCTTTTTCTAGACTAGATTAGATTCTTGCTAGGATTTTGACACGTGTAGATATAGAATTCAACTGAATTTATTGATCATTACATATAATTCAATTAAGATATTGTATGAAAGTATGATTTCTTCTATTCTCTTTTGAGAATTGGAGGATTTTTGATTGGGTGGGTTCAAAGAAAAAGAGGGGCTTTTTGTCTACCTTACTTCATTTTTCCTTATTTATATCAATAACTCAACCAAAATGCAATTATCTCCAAGAACAAAATGTCTGTTATGCTTAATATCTTTAGTTTGATCTATATCTGTCTTAATTCTACCCTTTATTCGACTAGTCTTTTCTTCGCCAAATTGCCCGAGGCCTATGCTTTTTTGAATCCTATCGTAGATGTTATGCCAGTCATACCTTTGTTCTTTTTTCTCTTAGCCTTTGTTTGGCAAGCTGCTGTAAGTTTTCGATAAAATCTTTAATACTATCCCAGAAAATTCATGATTTATTCGAGAAAAAAACTCTAACAATTAAGAAGAGCAACTAATACAGTATGAACCCTCGATTCAAACACGGAAAGTCGGGGATAACCTCGAGAAATCAAAACCCAGCTCGACCCATTTCGTCATTCTGACCTTTTTTCCAACGAAAGACCCTAACCCTATTAGGGTCCCCCCCCCCCCAATCTCTAATTGGGGTATGAAATCCATTTTTGGTAATGAGCGACTCTTATTACAAATGACTTTGAATTTCAGAAAATCCTTTTCTATTTTTAGAAATCACTTCATTTCTTGGTGTCAAAATAGGATAGAATCTATTAGAATATTCTAAATATTTAGAATATTCTAGTATAAAAAATGGAGGATCTATTCTCTTTTCTCGTTTTTTCCAAAAAATGATCTTGGAGATTGTGTAATGCTTACTCTTAAACTTTTCGTTTACACAGTAGTGATATTCTTTGTTTCTCTGTTCATCTTTGGATTTCTATCTAATGATCCAGGACGTAATCCTGGACGTGAAGAATAAAAAGGGTTTTCATTTTCCTTGCTTGATTTTATTTCTTAGGATTTTTTTATCTATTCCACATGCTGAACTAGGAAAAAGAAAAAGGGGTTTGCAAAATTGGAAAGATAAATCAATCATCAATGGAAACGGAAAGAGAGGGATTCGAACCCTCGGTACGAATAGCTCGTACAACGGATTAGCAATCCGCCGCTTTAGTCCACTCAGCCATCTCTCCCAATTGAAAAAGGTAATAATTACTATGTTACATTACACATGAAGTAAGGATTGAAAAAAGTCTTTCTTTCTCTTTCTTTATTATATAGATCTGTACAACTTTTACCAGCAATTTCATTTAGATATAAGTAAGGGCTCGAAAGATCCAATAGACAAATCTAAAGAAAAATAAAGAAGACCCCGTTGCTTTGATTTTGTTCCTTTTATTCCCATAGCCTGGCCCGGTCAATACCTAGCCGGGCCTTTTTTTGTTCCAACGAATCCTAGCTAAAAGGATTTAGCTGATTTGAATTTGAAAACAAAAATGCTTGCTATTAAAGCAGCAATAAAAAGACGCGGGGCTATTTCCATTCTTTTTATATAAATGGATATAAATTATATAAAAGTAGCATTTCTTATTTTATAATTCCTTCTCCCTTTTTGAGTTACTTGACGACCTTACGGGAATAAAAAAATGAAACTATGGGTTGTTAAATAATAATGAATGCATTTTTCTGTTATGATTTCAGTGGTTTTAGCGAGCCATATCTATTAAAACCCCTCCACTCCAGCAAAAGAAAAGGTAGAGCTTGTTATTTAGTTATTTAAAAGAGCCCCCCTTTCTTTCCGGAATCTCATTAAATTGAAACCCCCCGCGAAAAACATCGGCACTCGCATTTTCATGATTCTTTTAGGATCCTATCTTTATTACGCCCAATTCCTCTGTTCGACAAAAAGTTCATTTGTATATAATATTCTATTATAGTTAGAGCGGGTATAGTTTAGTGGTAAAAGTGTGATTCGTTCTATGAATCCCCTTAAGAGTTAAGGGATCTTTCGGTTTGATTCATATTCCGATCAAAAACTTGATTTCTTAAAAAGGATTGAATCCTTTACCTTTCAATGACATATTCGAGGAAAAATATCGATTCTCGTGATTTGTATCCAAGGGTCATTTAAAAATGGAAAATTTGGATTATGAAATTACGAAACATAATTTTGGAATTGGATCAATACTTCCAATTGAATGAGTATGCGTAAAAGATCCATGGATG